CAGGAAGAAAGGGACATATTTTTCTGTTTTAAGAAAAGAAAGGAAAATCTTACCTACCGAATCATTGTACATTTCAATTTTAATTAGGGATTACCCGTACAAATACAAGTACAAGTGGTCTTTAACTACATATGCATCTGATCATATATGTATTGCCGTTATGTATTACAATAAAGAAGGAGGATTTTCAATGCGAGATCTAAAAACATATCTTTCCGTGGCACCGGTACTAAGTACTCTATGGTTCGCGTCTTTAGCAGGTTTATTGATAGAGATCAATCGTTTATTCCCGGATGCGTTGACATTCCCTTTTTTTTCATTTTAGTTATTGTTATTGACACGGGAAGGGTTGAAGAAGATTAGAGATACAATCAAATATCTGTAACTAATTCCTTTCCCCCTCTTTTTTTCTTTTTATTTTAGAATTAGAATAAAGTAAGGGAGGAAAGAGAAAGAATAAAAGTGGATTCAATCTCAGCGAAACTTGGATTCAGGCTTAAATTAATAATAGAGTGAGAACGGGAATGGAAATGTGGGTCTGGGCAACAGTATCATACAAGCTACTAAAATAAGATACTGTACTGCAATTAGAAATATAAAAAATATAGTTCGAAATCATTGTATTACTTATTATTTACTATTACTCTATTGATTGCAACGAAATTTTTCATAATTGGATTTCGGGTTAGCAACTTCTATTTTTTCTTTGTTCCTTTCTTATTCGCTTCAGATCGAAAAAATAGAAGAGTTGAGCGAATCAAAAACCAAAGGAGGTTCATGGCCAAGAGTAAAGATGTCCGAGTAACGGTTATTTTGGAATGTACCAGTTGTATGCGAAACGGTGTTAATAAAGAATCAACGGGAATTTCCAGATATATTACTCAAAAGAATCGACACAATACGCCTAGTCGATTGGAATTGAGAAAATTCTGTCCCTATTGTTACAAACATACGATTCATGGGGAGATAAAGAAATAGATCGAAGGAGGGCCTGTTTGTCACCCTTCCAAGGAACAGGAAAAATGACATATTATATATATAACATATAGTTAATAATATAACTAAACCAAATCCTATTTCTTAATTCTAATTCATTTTTGATCCGACTGAAATAGAAATAGGATTTTAAGGGATAAGGAATAAACAAACCATGGATAAATCCAAGCGACCTTTTCTTAAATCCAAGCGATCCTATCGTAGGCGTTTGCCCCCGATCCAATCGGGGGATCGAATTGATTATAGAAATATGAGTTTAATTAGTCGGTTTATTAGTGAACAAGGAAAAATCTTATCTAGACGAGTGAATAGATTGACCTTGAAACAACAACGATTAATTACTATTGCTATCAAACAAGCTCGTATTTTATCTTTGTTACCTTTTCTTAATAATGAGAAACAGTTTGAAAGAACCGAGTCGACCGCTAGAACGACTGGTTTTAGGACCAGAAATAAATAGGCTTACTCTTCAATGGAATCAAAATTCCAATCCGAACTCAAACGCAGATGGATGTTTTGTTCGAACAATCCAAGAATCTAGATTTGATTGTCGTGTCGTAAGAAAAAAAAAGAATCACAGAATCGGGGAAGAATAAATATTTTTTTTTTTTTATTGAGTGCGTTCGCTCATTTTGACGACTTTATCATCTTATCAATTTTTTATCATACTAATTTTGATTATACCTTCCCGGAGTTCATTCTCCGGGGAACATCATTTAAATTTTTCTGGTGGATTCCTTACAATCCCCTTCTTTTATGATCTCATTGGAAATCATATAAAGACAATTCCTATTTAATATAGCTATTTGTGCAAGTATTTTACGATTAAGAAGTAATTTCCTCTTGTACAGGTCGTGTATTAATCGACTATAACTATAGGATACCTTATTCTCGCGAATTACTGCATTTATCCGAGTGATCCACAAACGACGAAAATCTCTTTTTTGCCTATCTCTATCCCGATGAGCAGAAACCAAAGCTCTTATTTTCTGTTGAGTAATAGTTCGAGTAAGTCTTGAATGAGCCCCCCGAAAGCTTGATGCAAATAAACGAATTTTTGTTCTACGTTTACGAGCTACATATCCTCGTCTAATTCTGGTCATTGAATAAATGAAACTTTGATGAATAGAATAACTAATTGATTTCCGTTCTTTCAGTTATTCTTTTCCTCTTTACTGGTCGATTAATAACAAAACGGATTCTTCCAATGTATAAAATAAAAATTCCAATGGCTTTTGCTACTATAACCTTCCCAACCACTATTTTTTCTTTTTTTTTTAGGCATTTCACCGCTAAATAAGAAATTGATTGATACTAGGTATCAAAAAAATATAAAAAGTAGTAAATATAAATGGATAAAGAAATAGTGGTTCCATCGTTTCTATGGTTACTTCTTAAACGGTGAGGTCCTCTCTATACACCGGAGCCCCTTCTTTCATTTAATCAATATTATTGCTAACTTGTACAGTTCACACCCTTTGGCTCTACCCATGAATTATTTAGTAATAGGTCTTTCACAACGAGATCTACCCATACAGTAACGGTATTTAATTATGAAAGTTAGCTAGGTAGCTGACCCTCTTAGTCCGTTCTTGCAAGAGTGGGAACATCATTTTTCTGCTTGTTAAATGGGATTTCCCCCGCTTAATGGATAACCATTTCTTACCAATGGGGAATTGCTTCTCATCTTAAATTCAGGTGATTGGATTTGCACCAATGGAAACCATAAATTGTATACACAGGGATATAAGAGATCTTTTTGATTTTTAGATAGTGAGTGGAATTCTTCCATTCTATCCTATTCATATTCTATCCTATTCACTGGTACTGATCATTGATACTGGAAAAATTCTTTCCTTTCTTGTGTACCAGCTCATGATCTGAACGCGTCACACATACACCCTAGTACATGTTCCTCGGCGCTGAGGACATCCCCGAAGAGCGGGGGATTTCGTGACATTTCTTATTGGCTGTCTTGTGTTTCTAATAAGTTGTTTAATGGTTGGCATGCTGAATCGTATACATAATAGGCTGGTTTAGATCGATCCTAACCGGATGATTATGAATTGCTTCTATTTATAGTTAATAGAATATTAAACGCGGTAAGAATATAAATAAAATCTCAATAAAATCACAGATTTGCGCAAAATCCCTGCTATTTTCATTCAACCGCTACAAGATCAACAATTCCATGAGCTTGGGCTTCTGTTGCTGACATAAAAACATCCCTTTCCATATCTTCGGATACAACCCATAAGGGTTTGCCCGTTCTTTGTACATAAACCCTTGTGATGGTTTCGCGCAGTTTCAGTAGTTCTTCCGCTTCCAGGATAAACTCTCCCGTTTGTGCCTCATAAAAAGAGCTCGCGGGTTGATGGATCATTACCCTGATGATAAATAAATGATTCTTCTATCTTGCATGATGAGGTGAAAACAAAAGAATAAAATAACAAGAAAAAAGATAGAATTGAACAACCGTACAGGCATCTTTTGTGCAGTGCATACGGCTCTATAATGGAATTTACTTTTACCTTCCATCGAATAAAGAGAAAATATAGGATCTATCAGACCCAGATCGGCAAATGATCCAATTACCACCCTTCATTTCGGGGGAGTTAAAAAATACTATGATGGTTCCGTTGCTTTATATATTTATTTCGTCTGTGATTCAGCAATCCCAAAGTTTCTTTTTGAGCAAAGCAAAAAAGAATCTTTTCATTTTCGTACTTTTTCATAACATAAATATTGTTAAAATCCTTTCGGTGTGAAAACAAAAAAAGTTTGTGACGCTGAAATGGACTCCCGATAGATAAGAAAAAATCGGAAATACCTTTTATCTCATACTACTCTTTCGATACATAATCTAATGTTTTGAAAACAAAATAATAATTTTCTCATATCGAATTCGAAGTGCCATGCTATTATTACTTAATATTCCTGCGAAGGCATAGTCCTTTTTCTCTCAAATAAAAAAAAACTCAATGGCGCCAAGCGTGAGGGAATGCTAGACGTTTGGTAATTTCTCCTCCGACCAGGATAAAGGATCCCATTGAAGCGGCCAACCCCATGCATATTGTATGTACATCTGGTCGTACAAATTGCATGGTATCATAAATAGCTACTCCGGGTATTACCCATCCTCCGGGAGAGTTTATAAACAAATACAGATCTTTGGTATCATCCTCTATACTGAGATATACCATAAGACCAATAAGTTGATTAGAGATCTCACTATCAACCTCTTGGCCTAAAAAAAGCAATCTTTCTCGATAAAGTCGGTTGATTAGGATAAAATACTATCCCTTAGGAACCGTACATGCACCTTTTGATGCATACGGTTCAAAAAAAATCGCGAAAAAAAAAGAATCAATGTGTAGATTCCAGCCCCCTTTATTTTTGCATAGTAGGCTCTGTCTAACTTTTAACGTTTTAACGAAGGAACTTTTTCTTCCATTTTTAAAGAAAGATAAGTTTTAGCGCGTTTCCCTATAATATGAAATATAAAAAAAATTCACTAAACTTATCGAACTAACCTTTCATTGATGTATTGTTTCATCGAGATCCAATCCAAATCACGATGTCATTTTCTTGTTCCTGAATGGGCCTCTTCAATTCTTTTAGGTTTATGCTCTACTCCAGGTAAATATCTGCCCGATTTCAATTTGCACATATAGGACAAATACTTCCCAATACCACTTTTTTTTTCAATTCATTTGATGTCTTCCGTCAAATATTCGGCGTATTCATCATATTATTCGATTGATTAACACTTTGAAATCACCCCTATTTATATTTATAAAAAAAATCGTTTATGATACAAGTAGTAATCATGGATCTATTACGGATTGGGTTTTTTCTAAACGGAGCCTGGATATTTCATTTTATTGGTCCAACCAAGCCAACCATAAATTATTTTTATTGATAATATTAATATGTATCCCCCAAAAATGGATCTAATTGCACTTCACGCTCCAAATTTTTGATAATTAAATCAATCTTTCTTG